ATAGCCTCGTATAGAAAACATTCATACTTATCTTGAATATCTATATACTTCTCTTTATATATCCATCCTCTTTTTTTTAACCATAGATAAAAGTTTTTATCTTTAGAGATATCTTGCAATACAATAGTTATGTGACAGGTGGGTCTTTTTATCGGATAACTACGTCCTCTAGCTCGAGGTTTTAACTTTTTCACGATAGTACCCTCGTTAACTTCGGCTTGACTAATAATTAAAGCCGTTTTGTCGAAATCCATATTGTTAGTAGCATTTGCTGCTGCAGAATAAACTAATTTAAAAATGGGATAACATGCTCGATAAGGCATGAGTTCTAGTTTCATAAGTATTTCATCATAGGGACGCCCACGAATCTGATCAATTACTCTTCGCGCTTTGTGAGCAGACATACATATATGTTGACCTAAAGCATATACTTCTACCTCAGGTACCCTCTCTATCATAAGGTTCACCTCCCACCAATAAACGACGAGCACCCATATTAACTTTATTAACATTAACGACGAGATTTTTTATCGTTTCTCGTATGCTCCCGGAAATTCCGAGTAGGTGCAAATTCTCCCAATTTGTGACCTACCATACTATCTGTTATATAAATAGGTAAATGCTCTTTCCCATTATGAATAGCAATTGTATGGCCGATCATTTTGGGTATAATGGTAGATGCCCGGGACCAAGTTACTATTATTTCTTTTTCTGTCCTTCGGTTGAGCTTCTCAATTTTTTCCAATAAATGATTAGCTACAAAGGGTTTTTTTTTTAGTGTTTTTAGTGAACGTGTCACAGCAAATTCCTCCTATCTTTTTTATTTTTTTTTGTAAAGACGAAGAAACATATTTGATTTTCAATACTCTCCTATTTACTACGGCGACGGAGAATCAAACTATCACTATATTTTTTCTTTTTTCTATTTCTTCTTCCAAGCGCAGGATAACCCCAAGGGGTTGTGGGTTTTTTTCTACCAATTGGGGCCCTCCCTTCACCACCCCCATGGGGATGGTCTACAGGATTCATAACTACCCCTCTTACTACAGGACGCTTACCTAGCCAACACTTAGATCCGGCTCTACCCAAACTTTTCTGGTTCACCCCAAGATTACCCACTTGCCCGACTGTTGCTGAGCAGTTTTTGGATATCAAACGGACCTCCCCAGATGGTAATTTTAATGTGGCCGATTTACCCTCTTTTGCAATCAGTTTCGCTACAGCACCCGCAGCTCTCGCTAATTGTCCGCCCTTTCCAAGTGTGATTTCTATGTTATGTATGGCCGTGCCTAAGGGCATATCGGTTGAAGTAGATTCTTCTTTTTGATCAATCAAAACCCCTTCCCAAACTGTACAAGCTTCTTCCAAAGCATACGGCTTTCCGGATGTATATGATGATATCTAGACAGATGGATCTTATATGAATCGTATGATGAAGTACCACATGAGTTGATATATTGGAATCCAAATCTGCCGAATCACTCATGTTATGATCTTCTACATCCTAGGTCTCCCCGTTCCTTCATCTGGCTTATGTTCTTCATGTAGCATTCAGACCGAATGACTCTATGAAATTACGTCGATACTTCCACATATTACGGGTAACGTAGGAGACATCTCTATTTTTCCCCCGGGGTAGAATTACCACTGCTTAGCTTTCAATTCGCCTCTGACCATCAAATGAAATGTGAATAACTCGTCCTCCTCTCTTTGAAACAAGGGGCGCTTCCGGTTCTGTCGGTGCTTCAAACAATTTTGTCTTCTCCATATTACCATATCTCTAGAGTCAATAATTTTCTATGAGGAACTACTGAACTCAATCACTTGCTGCCGATACTCTTCAGTTTTCTGTTGAGGTCTATCCCGTAGAGGTACTCAAATTGGATCAGTGATCGATTTCTAGGTTTCGTCGTAAACCTAATTGGTTACTTCCAATTACGTAAATCAATAGTTCAAACCGCACTCAAAGGTAGGGCATTTCCCATTGAGATAGGAACTTCTGTACCAGAAACAATGGTATCTCCAATTATAGCCCCTCTGGGATGTAAAATATATCTCTTCTCACCATCCCTATAGTGTATGAGACAAATGTTTGCATTTCGATTAGGGTCGTATTCTATGGTTACGATTCTACCAGATATGTCTTTTTCATTCCGTCGAAAATCAATTTTACGGTATAGACGCTTATGACCTCCCCCTCTATGCCTTGCGGTAATGATTCCTCTGGCATTACGACCTTTACCACAACGACGCTGTCCATAGATCAAATTATTTCGTGGATTGGATTTCACTTGACTGCCGACGGTTCTGCTCGAGGTAGAAGTTTTGTATAAATGTATCGCCGTGTTATTAAGTATTTTGATTTAAGTTCTTTTCTTTCTAAGAGGTGGAATAGAATAACCCGGTTGAAGCGTAATAATCATGCGTCTATAATGCATTGTATGTCCCATAATGGGTCCCTTTCTTCTACCCTTTCCCGGGAGTCGATGACTATTCATAGCTATTACCTTGACACCAAAAAAGAGTTCGACCCAATGCTTTATTTCTGTCCTAGTTGATCCTGATTCGACATTAGAAGTATATTGATTGTTCCCCAATAACCGAATACTTTTGTCTGTAAATACTGCATATTTGATTCCATCCATAAATCTATTTTCTTCCCTATGAGTTCCGGTATCGATAAGAATTCTACTTCTTACTGTTCATATGTTATGATATGAATATACCATAGTAATTATATTAATTCGTTATGTATGGATGATGAGATTCCATTGATACGGAGCCAATTCCAATAGACGTATAGACGTATTGAACGTTCGCGTTGTACTGCATCCAGCAGGAATTGAACCTACGAATTTGCCAATTATGAGTTGGGCGCTTTAACCATTCAGCCATGGATGCGTAATGGGGATTAGCATATATTTCAAGTATCTAGCCTAACTCTATAGAAAAATCGTTATATATTCTATATAATAATAAATATAATAATAATAAAAATTTCCAATTTCCAAGTCAATTCTACATGATAATAATAAAAATTTCCAATTTCCAAGTCAAGTATCTAGCCTAACTCTATAGAAAAATCGTTATATATTCTATATAATAATAAATATAATAATAATTTCCAAGTCAATTCTACATGATAATAATAAAAATTTCCAATATGTAATTAAATACATATATAAATATAAAGTCAAATTTTAAAGAAATCCTAAGGAGGAATCAATATGAGGCAAGACAGGGCAAAACGACGTCTATATAAATCCTGGATTTTTGAGTTTAGGGAGGTATTGAGAGAGATCAAGAATTCTCACTATTTCTTAGATTCGTGGACCAAATTGGATTCAGTGGGATCTTTCATTCACGTTTTTTTCGACCAAGAACGTTTTATGAAACTCTTTGACCCACGAATAGTAAGTATCCTCTTTTCACGCGATTCGCAGGGTTCAACAAGCAATCGATCTTTCACGATCAAAGGTGTAGTACTGCTTGTAGTAGTGGTCCTTCTACATCGTCTTAACAATCGAAATCTGGTCGAAAGAAAAAATATCTATTTGAGGGGGCTTCTTCCTATACCCGTAAACTCCATTGGACCCAGAAATGATTCATTGGAAGACTCTTTTGAGTCTTCCAATATCCATAGGTTGATTGTTTCGCTCCTGTATCTTCCAAAAGGGAAAGAGATCCCTGAGAGTTCTTTCATGGATCCGAAAGAGAGTACTTGGATCAATCAAAGAAAGGTTCAACAACTTCCCAAAGAAATCGAAGAATTTCTTGGGAATCCAACAAGATCCTCTCGTTCTTTTTTCTCTGACAGATGGTCAGAACTTTATCTGGGTTCGACTCCTACTGAGAGGTCCACTAGAGATCAGAAATTGTTGAAGAAACAACAAGATGTTTCTTTTGTCCGTTTCAGGCGATCGGAAAATAAAGAAATGGTTGATATATTCAAGATAATTACGTATTTACAAAAAACCGTCTCAATTCATCCTATTTCATCAGATCAGGGATGCGATATGGTTCCGAAGGATGAACCGGATATGGACAGTTCCAAGAAGATTTCATTCTTGAACCAAAATCCATTTTTTGATTTATTTCATCTATTCCATGACCGGAACAGGGGAGGATACACGTTTCACCACGCAGAAGAGAGATTTCAAGAAATGGCGGATCTATTAACTCTATCAATAACCGAGCCGGATCTGGTGTATCATAAGGGATTTGCCTTTTCTATTGATTCCTGCGGATTGGATCAAAAAAAATTCTTGAATGAGGTATTCAACTCCAGGGATGAATCGAAAAAGAAATCTTTATTGGTTCTACCTCCTATTTTTTTTGAAGAGAATGAATCTTTTTATCGACAGATAAGAAAAAATTGGGTCCGGTGCGGGAATGCTTTGGAAGATCCAAAACCAAAAAGAGTGGTATTTGCTATCAACAACATAATGAAGGCAGTCAATCAATATAGATTGATCCAAAATCTGATTCAAATCCAATATAGCATCCATGGGTACATAAGAAATGGTTCGAATCGATTTTTTTTTATGAATAGATCCGATCGCAACTTCGAATATGGAATTCAAAGGGATCAAATAGGAAATGATACTCTGAATCATAGAACTATAATGAAATATACGATCAACCAACATTTATCAAATTTGAAAAAGAGTGAGAAGAAATGGTTCGATCCTCTTCTTTCTCGAACCGAGAGATCCATGAATCGGGATCCTGATGCATATAGATACAAATGGTCCAATGGGAGCAAGAATTTCCAGGAACATTTGGAACATTTCGTTTCTGAGCAGAAGAGCCGTTTTCAAGTTTTTCAAGTAGTGTTCGATCGATTACGTATTAATATTATTAATATATTAATTAATATTAATCAATATATTAATAATATTAATATTAATCAATATTCGATTGATTGGTCCAGGGTTTTCGACAAACAAGATCCTTCTAAGCCACTTCGTTTATTTTGGTCCACCTTTTTGCGTCTCTTTTTGCCCAAGTTCCTTCTCTTTTTGCCCAAGTTCCTTCTCTTTTTGTCTAAGTCACTTTCTTTTTTCTTTGTGAGTTTCGGGAATACCCCCATTCGTGGGTCCGAGATCCACATCTCTCAATTCAAAGGTCCGAATGATCAACTCTGCGATCAGTTGTTAGAATCAATAGGTGTTCAAATCGTTCATTTGAATAAATTGAAACCCTTCTTATTGGATGATCATAATACTTCCCAAAAATCGAAATTGTTGATCGATGGAGGAACAATATCACCATTTTTGTTCAATAAGATACCAAAGTGGACGATTGACTCATTCCATACTCCTACTAGAAAAAATCGCAGGAAATCCTTTGATAACACTGATTCCTATTTCTCAATGCTATCCCACGATCGAGACAATTGGATGAATCCCGTGAAACCATTTCATAGAAGTTCATTGATATCTTCTTTTTTAAAAGCAAATCGACTTCGATTCTTGAATAATCCACATCACTTCTGGTTCTATTGTAACAAAAGATTCCCTTTTTATGTAGAAAAGGCCCGTATCAATAATTATGATCTTACGTATGGACAATTCCTTAATATCTTGTTCACTGGCAACAAAAAATTTTCTTTGTGCGTCGGTAAAAAAAAACATGTTTTTTCGGAGAGAGATGCTATTTCAACGATCGAGTCACGGGTATCTAACATATTCATACCTAACGATTTTCCAATTCTATCCGCTCGATTCGTTCGTAGAGCTCTTTACGCAATCGCAGACATTTCTGGAACACCTCTAACAGAGGGACAAATAGTCAATTTAGAAAGAACTTATTGTCAACCTCTTTCAGATATGAATCCGTCTGATTCAGAAGGGAAGAACTTGCATCAGTATCTCAATCTCAATTTCAATTCAAACAATTGTCAACCTCTTTCAGATATGAATCCGTCTGATTCAGAAGGGAAGAACTTGCATCCGTATCTCAATCTCAATTTCAATTCAAACATGGGTTTGATTCACATTCCATGTTCTGATAAATATTTACGAGCCAAAAAGAGGAAAAAACAGAGTCTTTGTCTAAAGAAATGCGTTGAGAAACGGCAGATGGATAGAATCTTTCTACGAGCAAATCTCTCAAAAAAATGGAAGCTGTTCCAAACATATCTGCCATGGTTCTTTACTTCGACAGGGTACAAATATCTAACTTCGATAGGGTACCAATATCTACATCTAAATTTCATCCTTTTAGATACTTTTTTAGACCTATTGCCGATACCGATACGAAGTAGCAGTCAAAAAGTTGTATCCATTTTTCACGATATTATGGATATATCACGGCGAATTCCTCGGAAAATATGGTGGGCGATTCTTCCACAACGGAATCGGATAAGTCAGATTTCGAGGAAGTGTTTACATAGTCTTCTTCTGTCCGAAGAAATGATTCATCGAAATAATGAGTCACCCCTTTCATTCTGGGTACATCTGGGATCACCAAATGCTCGGGAGTTCTTCTATTCAATCCTTTTCCTTCTTCTTGTTGCTGGATATCTCGTTCGTACACATCTTCTCTTTGTTTCCCGAGCCTCTAGTGAGTTACAGACAGAGTTCGAAAAGATCAAATCTTTGATGATTCCATCATACATGATTGAGTTACGAAAACTTCTGGATGGGTATCCTCCATCTGAACTGAATTCTTTCTGGTTAAAGAATCTCTTTCTAGTTGCTCTGAAACAATTAGGATATTTTCTAGAAGAAATACGGGGTTCTGCTTTTGGCAGCAACATGCTATTGGGTGGTGGTCCCGCTTATGGGGTCAAATCAATACGTTCTAAGAAGAAATATTTGAATATCAATCTCATCGATATCATCGATTTCCTAAGTCTTATACCAAATCCCATCAATCGAATAACTTTTTCGAGAAATACGAGACATCTAAGTCGTACAAGTAAAGAGATCTATTCATTGATAAGAAAAAGAAAAAACGTGAACGGTGCTTGGATTGATGATAAAATCGAATCCTGGTTCGCGAACAGTGATTCGATTGATGATGAAGAAAGAGAATTCTTGGTTCAGTTCTCCACCTTAACGAAGGAAGAAAGGATTGATAAAATTCTATTGAGTCTGACTCATAGTGATCATTTCTCAAAGAATGACTCTGGTTATCAAATGATTGAACAACCGGGATCCGTTTACTTACGATACTTAGTTGACATTCATAAAAAGCGTCTAATGAATTATGAGTTCAATAGATCCTGTTTAGCAGAAAGGCGGATATTCCTTGCTCATTATCAGACAATCACTTATTCACATTCACAAACCTCGTGTGGGGCTAATAGTTTTAATTTCCCATCTCATGGAAAACCCTTTTCGCTCCGATTAGCCCTATCCCCCTCTAGGGGTATTTTAGTGATAGGTTCTATAGGAACTGGACGATCCTATTTGGTCAAATACCTAGCGACAAACTCCTACGTTCCTTTCATTACGGTATTTACGAACAAGTTCCTGGATGACAAGCCTCAAG